AATTTTGAGAATAGACGTTTAAATGCCCCGAAAAAGTAAGTAAATACATCCGAAACATATAAAATGCAGTTAATCCGGCTGTGAAATAAGCTATTATCGCGAAAATAGGTGAATATACCCAACTATCACTAAGAATTTCATCTTTTGACCAAAAGCAAGCAAGAGGTGGAATACCACAAAGAGAAAGTGTACCTATCAAAAAAGCTGTTTTCGTAATCGGCATATATTTGGTTAACCCGCCCATAAGAGCCATATTTTGACTTTGATTTGGAGAATATCCAACAATACTTTCCATACAATGAATAATGGATCCGGAGCCTAAAAATAATAATGCTTTTGAATAGGCATGGGTGATCAAATGAAATAAAGCAGCTCGATATGATCCCATACCTAAAGCTAACATAATATAACCCAACTGCGACATTGTCGAATAAGCTAAACTTCTCTTAATGTCTCTTTGGGCAAGGGCCAAAGTAGCTCCTAAAAGTACGGTTATAATACCTATCAAAGAAATAAGGTTCATTATGTAAGGTATAACTGTGAAAAGAGGGTAAAGTCTAGCTACAAGAAAAATGCCTGCGGCTACCATAGTAGCAGCGTGTATAAGAGCTGAAATAGGGGTAGGCCCCTCCATAGCATCAGGTAACCATACATGAAGGGGGAATTGTGCAGATTTCGCAACTGCACCAAGGAATAATAGGGCGGCACACAGAGTAAGAAATAAAGAATTTAAACCATTATTCTCCATCAAGTTAGTGACTATTTTAAACAAATCTCGAAATTCGAAACTACCCGTTATCCAATAAAGACCTAAGATTCCTAATAATAAACCAAAATCCCCTACACGATTAGTTACAAACGCTTTTTGACAAGCATTTGCTGCAATTGGTCGTGTGAACCAAAAACCTATTAATAGATACGAGCACATTCCAACTAACTCCCAAAAAATATAAATTTGTATTAAATTGGAACTAGTAACTAATCCTAACATGGAAGTATTGGAAAAACTCATATAAGCAAAAAATCTCAAATATCCTTCATCATGAGACATATAATTATCACTATAAATAAGAACCATAATTCCAACAGTAGTGATTAATATTAACATAATAGAAGTAAGTGGATCGATCAAGTCGCCAAACTCTAAAGAAAAATCATTATTTATGGTCCAAGACCATAAATATTGATAGATGGAACTACCATTCATTTGTTGAATAGACAGATCGATTGAAAAAAGCATAACTATACTTAGTAATAAAACACTAAGAAAAGCCCAGAAACGGCGGAGATTTTTTGTTGTCGTTGGAACAAGGAGAAGCCCCACCCCTATTGCTATAGGAACTGGAAGTGGAACGAAAGGTATGATCCATGCATATTGATATGTATGTTCCATAAGAAAATAAAACTTTTTTTTTCAATTCACCTGCTCTTATATCTTTCGGAAGGAGCAATAAAATAAAGAAAAGAAAGAACTAAAATATAATTTTGAATTCTTAAACCTTTCTAATTCTTTCCCTCCAAAAAATAAAAACTCAGAAGTTACAATAGGTCAAAAAATCAAATCATTTTTAAAAAGGTACCGCTTTGTTATTATGATTAACTAGGATATTTATGAAGATACAGAATCAGAATATGCAATTTCAATTTCTTTATTATTATTAGAAATTCATTGATCAAGGAAAAACAATTAAGTAATTTAATTATAGTAAAAAATTACTTTATTCTGGTATATAAGATCCATCAATAACTTTATTGAACATAGGATCTATCAAAAACTTGACCCCCAAAAAAGACCTTGTGATTTGAGTTAGTATATTTGTAAGACTTTACTAATTCTTCTCGAGTGAATTCTAGATTCTATTCCCCAAAAACAACGGATACTTTTAGAAAACTCTACGATATTCGGCACTTTTATACCCACGACTTCATGTAGAATTGAAAAAAGGACTTAGTTAAATGGCTTTTTCTCAAGTGTTTATTATATTAACATATTCCATATCAGTCTCATTTATTTTTTACTATTTTTAAATTTTCATTTAATTAAGGGTACTGTACTCTATTGATGAATTGATAGAAAAAAGGTTACAGTATTCTTCTCTTAAATTAAGGTAAGCGTTTTCCAATTTTTATCTTTCTTTTCTTAAATAAAATAGAATACGATGAGCCGTAGCCCACTTTTTTATGACGGTGACATAGATATAGATTCGAACGAAGATTAGTATATAAAAATTCTTCTTTATTTGGATATTGTATGTAATAAAAATGTGAATTAAAGTATTCCGAAAATAAAGAAAGAAATTAAGATATCCCACTTTTATCCGGAAATCCTATATGGGACTCACACATCCATATTGTATATTATCAAGAAAGTATGATCTAGGGATAAATATATAGCTAAATAAAAAAATGACGCATTTTGAACAATACATGTCTTTCACATCCAACTATAACAATTAGTAACCTCTTAAAAATGGCCGTTCCAAAGAAACGTACTTCTATATCAAAAAAGCGTATTCGTAAAAACATTTGGAAAAGAAAAGGATATTTGGCTGCGCTAAAAGCTTTTTCCTTAGCAAAATCTCTTTCTACCGGGAATTCAAAAAGTTTTTTTGTGCAACAAACAAATAAACAAGTATTGGAATAATCTAAATCAATATGCCTCGATGAATTTGCTAATTAAATTGATAAGATGAACGATTCCCATTAACTTATATTTTTAACTGATCAATATGAGGTGGCACTTTCAATTGTCGTATTTAGGATAGGAAGCCTTTCATTTCCTAAATAAAAAGGTACTATGTTTTTTTGGTCAAACGAAAAAACATAGTACTTGCTAGAAAGTTTAACTTTTCTTTTGAGGTTTTTTTTAATGACTATGGGGATACAATAGATTTTTTCGTTTTGTTCGGATCCATGAAATCATCAAAAAATAATCAATAAAGAAAGGGGTTTTTTTATTTCTATACCTGAATTGAGAGCAGAACTCTCTAGTTCCGACTAATCCGTTTTGGGAGAACGGAAACCTCTCGAAAAGTCCATCGTTAAGACGAAAATAATCCTATAAGAGATTATTGAACGTTCAAATAGAAATTAGAGGGGGCCTTTAATTTGATTTGCATTTTTCCTAAAACATATTACATTGAATTTACTCCTTACAATCTCGACGTTTGAGTGCGGATGGGCTATTATGCTTTCGAGCAAGCCGCTATGGTGAAATCGGTAGACACGCTGCTCTTAGGAAGCAGTGCTAGAGCATCTCGGTTCGAGTCCGAGTGGCGGCATCTTCTAAAAGAGATAAAATAAATCCTATAATGAAAATGAAATGGATTACGCATTTCCATTCCAGTGTTAAAGGACTCCCTTTTATTTTAGGATTTTTTATGATATTTTCGACTTTAGAACATATATTAACTCACATCTCTTTTTCAATTGTTTCAATTGTAATTACGATTTATTTGATGACCTTATTAGTCCACGAAACCATAGGACTACATGATTCGTCAGAAAAGGGCATGATAGCTACCTTTTTTTGTATAACAGGATTATTAGTTACTCGTTGGATTTATTCGGAACATTTCCCCTTAAGTGATTTATATGAATCATTAATATTCCTTTCATGGGGCTTTTCCATTATTCATATGGTTCCTAAAATATGGAATCATAAAAATGATTTAAGCGCAATAACTGCGCCAAGTACTATTTTTACCCAAGGATTTGCTACTTCAGGTCTTTTGACGGAAATGCATCAATCCACAATATTAGTACCTGCCCTCCAATCTCAGTGGTTAATGATGCACGTAAGTATGATGATATTGAGCTATGCAGCTCTTTTATGTGGATCATTATTATCAGTATCTCTTCTAGTCATTACATTTCGAAAAAGCTTAGGGGTCTTTGGTAAAAACAATCATTCATTAATTGGGCCGTTTTCATTTGATTTTTATGAGATTCAATATGTAAATGAAAGAAGCAATGCTATACTAACCAATTCTTTACTTTCATTTAGAAATTATCACAGGTATCAATTGATTCAGCAATTGGATCGTTGGAGTTATCGTGTTATTAGTCTAGGATTTATCTTTTTAACGGTTGGTATTCTTTCAGGAGCAGTGTGGGCTAATGAGGCGTGGGGGTCATATTGGAATTGGGACCCCAAAGAAACTTGGGCATTTATTACTTGGACTATATTTGCTATTTATTTACATATTAGAACCAACCAAAATTTTCAAGGCACAAATTCCGCGATTGTAGCTTCTATGGGATTTCTTATAATTTGGGTATGCTATTTTGGGGTCAATCTATTAGGAATAGGCCTACATAGTTATGGTTCATTCACATTAGCATCTTAATCGAAGACGTGACCTAATACATAGAAATAGCATATCATATGTAAGGATAGTTTGTGTGAGTTTTAGAGAACCGGTTCAATCAAGTAGTAATTGAACCGGTTCTCTAAAACTCCAAACGTATCTGATTACAATTCACTTCTTTTTTTACTTAATATTAAGTAAGGAAAAATAAGACCTCTTTTTTCTTTTATTGTCCACCGAATTTTTTTATCGCAGCTTTTTATTTTATGTCTTATTCATGCAAACTATCGAGAAAAGTAATTAGATAAAATAGCTTCTACCTTGTCAACTGATAGTGAGAGAACGAAATCTGGATAAATACCAATGCCTATTACTGGCAGAAAGATACAGATTGAAACAAAAAGTTCTCGTGGTCCAGAATCAAAAAAATAAGAATTTTTGGCATTAAATTGCTTGTATCCATAAAACATCTGGCGTGACATAGATAATGAATAAATAGGAGTTAATATCATTCCAATTGCCATTACAAAAGTAATGAGTATTTTTGGCATTAAAAGATATTTGGGGCTGGTAATTATGCCAAAAAAGATTACCAATTCGGCAACAAAACCACTCATTCCCGGCAATGCAAGAGAAGCCATCGAGAAACTACTGAACATTGTAAATATTTTTGGCATTGGGATAGCTATTCCTCCCATTTCGTCGAGATAAACGAGACGTATTCTATCATAACTCGTTCCTGCCAAGAAAAAAAGCGCCGCACCAATAAATCCATGAGAAATTATTTGCAAAATGGCCCCGTTGAGTCCCATATCGGTTACGGAGGCTATTCCTATAATTGTAAAACCCATATGAGATACGGAAGAGTAGGCTATTCTCTTTTTTAAATTGCGTTGCCCAGGAGATGTTAAAGCTGCATAGATTATTTGCCCTGTGCCTACAATAATCAACCAGGGAGAAAAAATGGAATGAGCATGGGGTAATAATTCCATATTGATCCGAACCAACCCATATGCTCCCATTTTTAATAAGATTCCGGCTAGAAGCATACATGTACTGTAATGTGCTTCTCCGTGGGTATCTGGTAACCATGTATGTAGAGGTATAATCGGTGATTTGACAGCATAAGCAATAAGAAAACCAAAATAGAATATTATTTCTAATGCCACAGGATATGATTGATTCGCTAATGTTTCGAAATTCAATGTTGGTTCGTTAGAACCATATAAACCCATACCAAGAACTCCCATTAAGAGAAAAATAGAACCCCCTGCAGTGTACAAAATAAACTTTGTAGCTGAGTACAAACGCTTCTTCCCCCCCCACATGGATAAAAGTAGGTAAACAGGAATTAATTCTAACTCCCACATGATAAAAAAAAGTAAAAGATCTCGAGAAGAAAAAAGTCCTATTTGACCGCTGTACATTGCTAACATTAAGAAATGGAACAGTCGTGAATCCCGAGTAACTGGCCGGGCCGCTAAAGTAGCTAAAGTTGTGATGAATCCCGTCAATAAAATGGGTCCTATGGAAATTCCATCTATTCCGAGTCTCCAGTGAAAATCAAAAAAATTAATCCATTTGAAATCCTGTTCTAATTGAATTAATGGATCGTCCAATTGGAAATGATAACAGAATACATAGGTCGTTAGAAGTAGTTCCAATAGGCATATAGATATAGTATACCATCGGATGACCTTATTTCCTCTATGAGGGAGAAAGAAAATGGAAAAACCCGCGAATATCGGCAAAACAACAATTATTGTTAACCAAGGAAAAAAATTCGTAGTAAAGACAAGATAAGATACACTTTGACCAGAAAACCCCGTACTCGAGAAATATTTCGAGCACGGGGTTTTGTCGGTAAAGATAAAAAAATGGATTCAAGTTAAGCTTTCTGGAACGTATCAATAAGCTAGACCCATGCTGCGAGTTGTCTCATGCCATAAATAAACTCGGACACTCAAGAAATCTGTTGGACAAGCGGATTCACATCTCTTACAACCCACACAGTCTTCTGTTCTTGGAGCAGAAGCTATTTGCTTAGCTTTACATCCGTCCCAAGGTATCATTTCTAATACATCTGTGGGGCAGGCTCGTACACATTGAGTGCACCCTATGCATGTATCATAAATCTTTACTGAATGTGACATTGGATCTATCCACTTTTTGAACATCATAAATTTTCGATCTAGTAAAAAAAGGAATCATATATTGTAGACACCAGACGAATCAATAATTAACCAAAAATTTTTCTAAAAAATTAACTTATATATTTGGTCATGAGAGAGGGCCAAGATACTTTGATTTATTACTCTTTAGCAAACATAGCCGCTTCTGTCGTATATAATATTAATTCGCATTGATAAATATTTTTTTCGTTATTTGTATGATTAACACATTAATCTAATTACCATTATTTATTCAACAAATTCGATTGATTGATACGAATTGATTTTTTGTTACGATAAATGGACGAAACAATGGCTGGCCCAATAGCTGCTTCAGCGGCTGCAATAGCTATAACAAAAATGGAAAAAATGTCTCCTTTTAATTGACGACTATCAAATAAATCAGAAAATGTTACGAAATTCATATTAACTGCATTCAATATAAGCTCAAGACACATAAGTGCTCTAACCATATTTCGACTTGTGATCAATCCATAAATCCCAATAGAAAATAAATAGGCACTCAAAACAAGTTCATGTTCAAGCAGCATTAACCAAACCCTCCTCAATCTGAATTTCTTTAATTTCAATATGAACAACAATTAAACCTTAACTAATTTGGTTGACTCGAATCTAACAAGTACAGAACTAAGGAAGATATTGGTAATAGATTGAACTAAAAGATAAAATTTACATTTTATACCTGAAAAATATGACCATGGAATTGAAGTAAAATGGATAGGCTAAGCCAGAACAGAACAAAATAATTCTTTTTTTTTATTACTGACGAGCCATAGCAATTGCACCTATCAAAGAAACTAAAAGAATTATAGAAATAAGCTCAAAAGGAAGAAAAAAATCAGTTGATAAATGAATCCCGATTTGTTGACCTTTATTTATCAAATCTTGCTCCAAAATCTGGTTTGATCTTGTAGTCCAAATAACCCCGTACCATGACGTATCTGGAATAGTAGTTATTAGTGAAACAAAAATACTTGTACAAACCAGTGAAGTTACCCCATCCCCAACAGTCCAAATACTGAAATAATTGTAATATTCTGAGTCGTTCATGAACATAACAGCGAATATAATTAAGACATTTATGGCTCCCACATAAATAAGGAGTTGTGCAGCAGCTACAAAATGGGAATTCGATGGAATATGAAATAAGGATATACAAACAAGAACCAATCCCAATGAAAAGGCAGAAAAAATAGGATTAGTAAGTAATACCACTCCTAGACCTCCTACTATAAGACCCAATCCCAAAAAAACTAAAAGAAAATCATGTATTGGTCCAGTTAAATCCATTATATGTAAAAAAAGAGATAAATAAGTCGAAATGTTTCATAGTCTTATTGACTAGACCAGAAAAAGAAAGTTACCCTATTTTTATGATAAGTTACTTATTTAATTTAATCCTATACGGGGTGTGGGTTGATGTAGATAGATTAATTTATTCCATTTATCTATCCGATTGCTTATATATAGAAATTCTCGCAAATATAGTTCATTCTTTTTTATCCAAAGTAAGCCGTGATTCTCGCGAATCACCAATCAATAAGAGCGCTTTTTTTTTTAGTTATTAACCAAACAAAATAAAAGAAGCTCCGCTCCTTTAGATGAAAACGTAATCTTAGTAATCGGTAATAGTTCTTGAACCAAGGAGTTTACCCGTGGCTTTTTTTATTTGAGTAGAATTAATAATGGTTCGAATCGTGTAATCTCCAATTACTGTCATTGGTAACCGACCCAAAGCAATTTGATTATAATTCAATTCGTGACGATCATATGTAGAAAGTTCATATTCTTCAGTCATTGATAAACAGTTTGTTGGACAATATTCGACGCAGTTCCCACAAAAAATACAGATTCCAAAATCAATACTATAGTTAAGCAATCGCTTTTTTCGAATATCCGTTTCCAATTTCCAATCAACTACGGGCAGATCTATAGGGCATACACGAACACATACTTCACAAGCAATGCATTTATCAAATTCAAAGTGGATTCGACCGCGGAAACGCTCTGATGTGATCAATTTTTCATAAGGATATTGAATAGTTACGGGTAAACGATTCGTGTGGGATAAGGTAATCATGAAACTTTGACCAATATATCTTGCAGCTCTTACTGTTTGTTGACCATAATTAATGAACCCAGTTACCATAGGGAGCATATCGTGAATATCTATGAATAATTTTAAGTTTCTTTCTCTTGTTTGAGAGAAGTTCTAAATCGAGAATAGAATATCGTATGCCCTTAGAGTGAAAAGAGTTGGAAAGAAGTTGTCAATAATAGATTCCCTAGAGAAATAGGTAAAAGAAACTTCCACCCAAGATTTAATAGTTGATCCATTCTCATCCTAGGTAAAGTCCATCTTGTTGTAATAGGAATGAACAGGAACAAATAAGCTTTAGCTAATGTAATAAAAATACCAATTGTCATTCCAAAAACTCCACCCACTTCATAAATTTCGAAATGAGGAAGAAATATGTACGGAAGAGAAAGATTCCAACCCCCTAAATAAAGAACTGTTACAAATAATGAAGAAACTAGTAGATTTAGATAGGAAGCAACATAAAATAAACCAAATTTTATACCTGAATATTCGGTTTGATAACCTGCTACTAATTCTTCTTCAGCTTCTGGTAAATCAAAGGGTAACCTCTCACATTCTGCTAGGGAAGAAATTACAAAAACTGCAAAACCTATAGGTTGACGCCACAGATTCCACCCCCAAAAACCATATTTTGACTGCGCCTCAACTATATCAACTGTACTTGAACTGTTAGATAATTATAGTAGGTGATAACATCACTGCTTCCATCGCTATTGCAGAACCGTACATGATACTTCAGCCTCATACGGCTCCTCGATGGCCTTAACGAAATCTAAGGACTGGTTCGGTATTATCTCGATATGTGTTATATAGAATCAAGATGTATCGAAGAGTCACAAATTAAACCAATGCAATTCCGTCTGCTATAATAGAAAAAAAGGTGCTTCCGAATTGATCTTATCCTTTATAATTTAAGTTTGTCTTTATTCAGTAATAACTTAATCCTTGAATAAAATACTCGTTGTCTAAGTAGGTATTTCAACCTATTTATTTCGTTCCTATTCTTCTTTCTAAGAAAAGTAAAAATGGGCTCAAAAAAAAAAGGATTACTTCGTTCCTGATAATTATTTATTTCACCTGTGGATAGGACCATACTCGGGATCGGGATCGTGGGTAAGTACTACTTTATCGTTTCTACCAACTTAAAGCCCCATTATGATTCCGTTTATGCAGAAATACCTTTTTTGGTAACTTACATTATCTCTGTTACTAATCCTTTGTGTATTTTGGTGTTCCTAACCGTCCACTCATTTTTGCTCGATCCCCGGTATGGTAATACATACAATATAATAGAATAGTTAAAACAAAACTCTAGCCAGTTGATCTTTTCTACCCGCTTCAAACCGTGATGACTAATCAACCAACCTTGGGGTAATTTATCTTTTTTTTGCTTAACTCTTGTACATAGGGAATGAGTCTCAACCTTTTTACTGCTAATTTATAAGCAGTTTTGTTTCACTCATATAACTATCTGGTTTAGGTCATCACCCCGAATGACGAATAAAAAAACGAGGATCTCTATTCACTCCATTCAACTTCTTTCCTATAAAAAAATTAGGTAAAAGTTCATGCCCCAACGAATCGCACGTAGAGATATTGATAACACACATGGAGTTAATGGTATTTCATAACTAATCGATTGAGCAGCAGCTCGTAGACCACCCAAAAAAGAATATTTATTATTTGACCCATATCCTGACATAAGAAGTCCAATAGGAGCAATACTTGAAATAGAAATCCATAAAAAAACACCTATACTGAGATCAGCTAAAACAAGACGATATCCAAAAGGAATTACTGAATAACTTAGTAAAATGGATATGACTGCTATAGAGGGTCCGAGACTGAATAAAAGAATATCTCCTCTAGATGGGAGAAGATCCTCTTTAAAAAGTAATTTTGTCCCGTCTGCTAGAGCTTGAAGAATTCCCAAAGGACCCGCGTATTCGGGTCCAATACGTTGTTGTACCCCCGCAGATATTTTTCTTTCTAACCACACAATAACTAGTATTCCTATCGTGATTCCCAATACAGGAGTAAAAATAGGGACAAGCAACCATATAAGACCATAGACCCCCTTTAAGGATTCCAATCTGAAAAAAGAATTGATAGCCTGTAATTCTGTCGTATCAATTATCATATTAACGATCAACTTCTCCCATAATGATATCTATACTACCTAGTATCGTCATAATATCCGCCAATTTCATTCTTTTAACTAACTGAGGAAGAATTTGCAAATTGATAAAACCCGGAGGACGAATTTTCCATCTCCAAGGAAAAGCACTATGATCCCCTATCAGAAAAATCCCCAATTCCCCCTTTGGGGCTTCTACTCTCACATAAAGTTCTTGTTTTGATAATTCAAAAGTAGGAGAGGGTTTTTTACTAATAAATCTATAGTCAAAATCATTCCAGTCAGAATCCCCTGCTTTATCAAAGCGTCGGGCTTCTAAATTTTCATAGGGCCCTCCCGGAATTCCTTCCAAAGCTTGTTGAATAATTTTTATGGATTCTGTCATTTCACCGATTCGGACTAAGTAACGGGCTAATGAATCCCCTTCTTTTTGCCATTGTACTTCCCAATCAAACTCGTCGTAACACTCATAATGATCAACTTTCCGAAGATCCCATTGTATTCCGGAAGCTCGTAGCATTGGCCCTGATAAACCCCAATTTATTGCCTCCTCTCCACCAACAACGCCTACCCCCTCAACGCGTTCTAAAAAAATAGGATTTCGCGTAATAAGCTTTTGATATTCAGCAACCCCGGTTAAAAAATAATCGCAGAAATCTAAACATTTATCTATCCAGCCATGAGGTAGATCAGCAGCTACTCCTCCGATACGAAAATAATTATGCATCATTCGCATACCTGTGGCAGCTTCGAATAGATCATATATCAATTCTCTCTCTCTGAAAATATAGAAGAAAGGAGTCTGCGCACCTATATCCGCCATAAAAGGGCCAAGCCATAATAAATGAGAGGCTATACGACTCAGTTCCAACATAATTACTCTGATATAACGGGCTCTTTTAGGAACTTGAATATTTCCTAACTGTTCTGGTCCATTTACCGTTATTGCCTCGGTAAACATAGTAGCTAAATAATCCCAACGCGTTACATAAGGCAGATATTGTATAATTGTTCGGTTTTCCGCTATTTTTTCCATCCCTCTGTGTAAATAACCCAATATAGGTTCACAGTCAATAACGTCTTCACCATCTAGAGTAATGATTAGGCGAAGAACGCCATGCATCGATGGGTGGTGAGGACCCATATTGACTATCATGAGGTCTTTTCTTGTAGCTGATACAGTCATATTTTTTCCCCGATTCATTATTCCATGAATTGCTGAAAACGAAACAAAGTTCATAAAAATTCAAGATCTAATAAATCAAATAATTCAAACTAAAGCTTCAAATTAACTTAACTAGTCTTTGGCTCCCGAATATCCAACCGACCAATTAATTCTTTATAACGTATTCTATTTCTTTTTACAAATAAGCCAGCAACCGTTGCCGTTTTCCCAGAGTTTTCCCTATACCTCTCTGAGATAAAAAGTCCTTTTTGTTAAATTCAAAATGGAAAGTGAGTCTCCGCATTTTATTGGTGAAACTTAATACTTTAAATTCAAAGGAAACGGACCCCTTGTTTTCTTCTTTTTCTTCTTGCGAAATAACTGAGATGAATGCATTTTTTTATCATAAAAAGAGCGCTTCTCTTTTTTTTTTATGGAGTTTATCGATCAGTAAAAATAATATCGGTTTTTAAAATATGGTTCTGGTATACACAAAAAATTTATTTTTTCATATACTATCCTTTCAAATTTACGGAATCAATCCAATTTGAAATTTCATTCGGATATAGATATAGATAAAAAAGGCTAGTCGAGTTCTTCAACCTCCCCAAAAAATAAAGGGAAAAATTGAGCCGAATAAGATTCTTAGGTCATTGAATCAGTATCCTATACAGGAAACCAGAATATAAATAAATATAACACAAATGTGCGGGTACATTTGTTTGCCTTCATATATCATGCCATATCTGGCACGTTATAGATAGGAAGGAGATTTACCATTAATTGATGGTAAATCGTGGATACATATATATCCTTGACATACTGAAACGACTTCCATTACTGGTATCAAACCAATAGCGATTCATACAAGCTAAATCCTCTAATCTATAATTTGGCCAAAGAAAAAATTTAAATTTCATTAATTTATTTCTATCTCTATCTAAATTCTTTGGATCTTTATCAAGATGCTTGCTCTCCTCCAAAAAAGTACCGCAGTTCTTTATGTTGTTTTTATTATAAAATTTTTTCTTTCTATCCAAAAAATTTATTTTTTCCAAGTTTAAACAAATTTGAATTCTCAATTCTCTACGACATCTAGGAGCTAAAATATTTTCAGGAACAACAAAAGCATAATTTTTTTCATCTCTCTTTTCAAGTACCCTTTCATGTCTATGTCTTTTAATGGATTCATCAAAAGAATTCTTATAATCGTTTTCTTTTTGTTGGTTTTTTCTATTAGTTTGGTGATTACTCTTATGGACCAGTGAAATAACTATGGTTTGATACATAATAAAAAGTCCATCTCCTTGTATAGACAGGCGAACAGGTTCAATAATCAATACTCCTTTGTTTATCAATTCTGTAAGATTTAGATCTTTTTGAATCAGCAATAGATCCAGACGCATTTCTCCTCTTTGAATAGAAGATATTGCAATTTGCTTTGGATTGTTCAGTCTAAGCAGGAGACAATATATCTGGATACTATTAATTATTCTTTGATCCAAAGAACTATGCCATCTCAGTTGAAAAAGAAAATATCTTTTCAGGAAAAAATCTAGTTCCGCTTCTGTGGTACTCTTCCATTTATTTTGATTTCTACTCTTTTTCATGTATGAGTCACTGTCATCCTCGTTAACTTCTTTTTCTTGGTTTGATAGATCTGATCCAATATCTTCTTGGTCTGATTCTTCTTTTTCTTCTTTATTTTCTAATTCAAGATCTTTTTTTTTTTTTTTTTCACTGGTGGTTTGATTTCCATTAAAATGGAAAAGAAGTGATTTTGTTGGTATAATCCACGGTTTAATCCTATATGTATCATATAGCCCCAACAATTCTGGGAAGAACCAAAGGTGCAGATTTGATATGGGGCGGTTTAGTATTTCTTCATTCATTCCCATCCAATCAAAAAAAAAAATTTTTCCGCTGGATGGTTTTATTTGTTTATCAATCGCAAGATACGAAAGATCCTTCGTATCAATTTGATTAATGATTGAATAATAGTTAATTCCTGTTTTAGTATTTTTATCCATGCGGGTCTCAGTATCCATATTAGACCAAGCCTCAATATCGATCTTATTTCTAAGACAAAAAGAAACGATTCGCCAATCAAAATATTTTCTATCCGGATTTTTATCCGTATCAACAATACAATCTTCTCCTAGATAATGACTCATATATATGCCGGCAGGCATATAAAAAATTGGGGGTTTATTTGTGTTGTAGTTATAGGGAATTTTTCGGCTTCCCTTTACTTGTAATGGTGATAGAGAAATATATGAATCCTTACCTTCTCTATAATTGATATATTTCTGTGATAAAAGATCATATCCATACTGTTTTTTAAAACATTTTTTTTTACTCAATAATGAATCCATTACATAAGCATTTTGCTTCTTATAATTAAATAAATTTTTTTGTTTATATGAATCCAATTTTGTTGATGCCTTGTTTGAAATCGTATTACTTTGATTGACTCCATTTCGTGGTTTTTGTAGAGCTAATTGAGACGATGTAATCTTAGATAAATTAGATTGATAGTTATAATGACTGTTTAACCAATTTTTCCACCCATTCGTTTCAAAATTGCTAAGTTTTTTATGTCTTGATTCAGAATTAAGTATTCCTTGTGTTCCAAAAAAATTCTTTATTCTATCCTTAAGAAAAAAAGACGTTCCATTATATTGAAGTACAGATCTCATGTGATATTTGTTAATCACTTGGGTTTGTGAGAATTTGTAAAATACATATGCCTGTGACAAGTCAACTGGGGCACAAAAATGATGTAAATTCTTATTACTAATATTAGCAAGTGCCCTCTTTTTAGTCGAAATGACATGAATTCTTTTATTTTTTCTTTCTTCAACTTCTTCTTTCTTTATTTCATCATTGTAACTTTTTTTATCAATATCTCCTTTTTTTAAGTCTAGGGAAAATTGTGCATTGATCCTGGGAATATTAATGAGATATAGAAGGGTGTCCATATATATCTTTTCAATCAAAAAGTTTAAAAAAGAGTGTCGTTTACGTATTAATCTAGAACTTTTTCTTTGGAATATCCGCCAAAAAACTTTTGGCGCTTCTAATCTTTTATCGTTAAAACTTGTATCGTTAGGATTAATATTTCTATCTGGAATTAGAAACGTGTTTTTCTTGTCATTTATTATTTTTTCAATTTGATTCTTAATTGTACTTGTCCTATCAGCCAGATCTTCTATTTTTTTTTCTGTTAGTGAATAATTTGTCCAAGACATTGATCTAATTCGACTGGACGATTCATGAACTATCTGATTTTCTTTGAGAGACATTTTTTTATTTTCATATACTTTTATCAATCCAACTAATAGAATTGGATTTACTTTACCAAGCTCTTTTATTCTTTTTTTTTGAAAAAAATCCTTTTTATGAGTCCAGCTTTCTTTTTCTTTTGAGTCCTTTAGAAACCCTTTTGTTTTTTCTTTTAAAACTCTTAGACCTAGAAAACTTTGTTTTTTTGTTTTTTTTATTTTTTTTTCTAGGTCTTTTAAAATGGGTTTTAAAAAAGAAGGTCGTCTTCGAGGAGAACCAAAAGGAAATTCAGTTTCCATCCCCCAGACTGTCAAAAAGCAAGAATTTTCTTTTATTCCCCTTGGATTTCTATGATGGGATCGTTTCTTAGAACTGTTCCAAGGTTTTGGATAGAAAGGATATAGGATCTTTATCTGAATACCCTCTGTTAACCAATTTTTTGGAAATTCCATTTCGGATAATTGAACACCATTATAGGTGCATTTAACATGCATTTCTCTACCCCACTCTCTCCAATCCTCATTCCACTCCGGGGGTTGAAATAATAAGATACGGCTGATGTTTTTAGCTATTATCAATGAAGGCAATCCAATATATTTTCTAAAAATAGAGTGGGCTATTAACAAGCAACCCCTTATTGATTGACCAAATATAACAGTATCCCAGCTTTCCGCTACTGCTAGCCGGTCATTTTCCTCCCCTTTCTTCTTCCTTTTTTTATCCTTTTCTTTTGCCTCTTCCTCAAAACTGGAATTTTTGAATTCCGTACTTTTTATCATCCAATTCTTAAAAAGAAGATTCCAAATTCGGGAGGTGTCAGCAGAAAAAAAAACCTTTTTGTAGATTCTGTCAAAAAAAAGAGGGGAATGGATATTTGTTTGAAACGGTTCCCAAATAACTGTTTTACGTCTTTGAGCGCGCATAGATCCTTTGATTATATCTCGACGAAAATCTGATTCTTGCGAATAACGTAGGACAAAAACTTCTTCTACTTCATCATTAGTATTCGTTGTACTATTTGTACGTTCGGTATCTGTAAAAATGACTACATGGTTGGCCTTTCTTGACCTAATTTCATGATCCTCAGCCGTTTCTTCTAAAATTGTTCCATCTTGTTGCTCCAAACTGGTAATCAATTTGTATGACCATTGAGGAACTTCTTTACGTATTTCTTTTATTCCAATGGATTCCTTTATAATTCTTTGATAATGTCTATCGGGTGTAACCGCATCAAATAAATATTTAGTTCTATTTTCTGAATTAAGTTTTCCTTCTTCTGTAAGGAAGTATTTTCCCTCAAATTTTTCCTTTTTTTCTTCCAATTCTTGGTAGTTTGTGGGAAGTATATTATGAAATTTATTTATCCAAATCCAATCTTCTTCTGAGAAAGCCTCATTCATATTCAAACTTGAGGTTAAATACTTTTTTTTTTCGCTTCCGCGGCGGGTTCCGTTCAAAAAAGGATCATACCCTTCAGGCAGGCAGTCTTGTTCAATCTCATCATTGCATAATCTAATCCTTTTTTCAAGTACATCCAGTTTCAGAGACCCCCTTTCTAGAGCATCAATTCTATTTAAAAATGCGTTGTTTATGTTCTTTTTTTTTTTTTCGTTGGTATAAACCCAATTATTATACAATTCTTCAGAAGAAGGTTTTTCAGTTGTGGACAAAAGTATCTTTCCTTTTATCATTTCCAAAAAGATTGACAAACTAGGTGGATATGTAAAAGATATTCTTTCTTTTCCATCACTTTCACATGTAAAAAAAAAATAGTGTGACATTTCGTCTCGGACAGCATCTTCAAATTTATCATTTTTGATATATCGCACTGGACGATTCCATCGTTTATAGTCGAAAAGAAGAGTAACAAGAGGTTTTTCAAACCAGAGGAGGTCTTTATCTTCTTTAAGTTTAAGTATTTCTAACTTCGAATTTTCTTCCGAACAAAGGGAAGGGGAAGGGTCTTCTTCGATGGATCCTTCTTCCTGTTTAGTCCCCTTCGTTTCGGAAATTGTTTCGATTTCTACATCTGTTTCTCCCTCACTTTTCCCCCTTTCTTCCGTTTCGGCAGTTTCTTCTTTTAGTTTCTTAGTAACAATAGGCGACGGTATTCTGCCTAAATAGTAGACACAGGTGATAAATAAGAGAATACTAAAGATTCGAGCCATAGAATTTCTCAATTCTGACACAAGGTACTTATTCGATCTAATAGAATTATTTTTCCGTATCCAGAATAATACCAATCCAACCCATTTCATGAATAAAATGTGACCAATTAACCAACCAACAAAACTACTTGTTACAAATAAC